ACAAAATTTTTTTTACTCTTAAAATACGTAAAATACTGAGTAAAGTAATAAATAAAACTACTACTAATCCTAAAAATATAGATATTCTCATATAATATGAACTTTCATAACATGAGTACCCTATAAATTTTGATTCAACTATATCAAATTTTTGTAAACAAAAAAAAATAGGTAAAAAATATAAAATTACTAATTTAAAATGAAATTTTTCATTAGTACTTATTATACACATATAAATAAATAAGACCAATAACCCACCAATATATACTAAAAATAAAATATATCTATATCATATATTAAAAAAAATTCTTATTAATATTACCACAAAAACTCTCGTAAAAAATAAAGAAATACCTAATGATACAGGAGAAGAAGAAATAAATCTAACCATTAAAAAAACAGAAACCAATATAAATAAAGAATAAATATTCAAAAATAGAAAGAATCTATTTATTAACTCCCAAAGTTAATGTTTTTATTAAACTATTTTTGATATGGTAAAAAGATAAACTTCTTTTTAGATGCAAACTAAATATTCTTAAAAATAAATTATATTACCAACAATCCTAAGGATATAAATTAATTCTAAATTAATTGCATTTATCTGCCAAGTTAAAAAAAATATTCCGATCCTTTCGTACTAAAAATATTAAAATAAAAGATAGAAACTGACCTGGCTTACGCCGGTCTGAACTCAGATCATGTAGGATAAAATTGTTCGAACAGAACAAATCTTTTATGACGGCTAGCCATAAAGTTCCTAGTCCAACATCGAGGTCACAATCATATATAATATAATGCTGTTATCCCTAAGGTAGTTTAATTTATCTTATTATTAAATCGATTAAAAAAAATTAGTAAAGTTAAATTGTTTACTTGTCGCCCCAACAAAAAAAATAATAAAAACTCTAAGGGTCTTCTCGTCTTTTTTCTAAAAAATGATATTTTCATCATTTAAATAAATTAAAAAAAAATTTTTTAAGACAGAATTACTTCATTTTTCCTTTCATTCCAGACTTTAATTAGAAGCCAATTGATTATGCTACCTTAGCACAGTCAAGGTACTGCGGCCATTTAAAAAAATCATTGGGCAGAATACATTTAAGATTACTTCCTTAAACTATGTTTTTGATAAACAGTTGAAATAAATTTTTGCCGAATTCCTAAAAAAATTTTACTTTTCTACTAATTTTAACAAAAAAAATACAAATTATAATATGATTATATTTTTTAATAAAAAAAAGATATAAATAAAAAATTATTTTAATCTTACATTAATTATTAAAAAATTATTTTATATAATAAATAATCAACTTATAATTCTTTTTCTAAAAAATCTAAATACTTTTTAATTGATTTAAGTACTAAATACTTTTACTAAAAATCCAGTTATCATTACTAATGAAAAATTTTTCATTCCTGTAAATAAATAATATTATATAACTATACAACGTTAAAAAATTTTTATTTTACTTACCTAGTAATTTCGGGAAAAATTATTTAAAAATTTTTTCATTAAACACTTATACAAAAGGTAATAATAAAAATGTAAAAAAATATATCTATTTATATTATTATAATTTAATTAATTTAATAAATTGAAAATACTAAAAATTAGACCTTCTTATTGTAAACAAGAAATACTTAGTACTTTATTTTCTTAAAAAGGAGAAACTGAAGTTTCACTATTAGAGTGAAAATCAGGAGGTAAAAATAAATCTCATTCTCGTCTTATTCTAGGAGCAATAGAAAATAGTGAACTACGTTCTACAATAAAAGCTTCTCAAACAATAAAAACAAATATAATTACAGCAATAATAGAAAAAAGTGAACCAAATGATGAAATCTGATTTCACTTATAATAAGTATCAGGATAATCAACATAACGACGAGGTATTCCTGATAACCCTAAAAAATGTTGAGGAAAAAAAGTTAAATTAACCGCAAAAAATATAACAAAAAAATGAGCTTTAGCTGCTCCTTCATGAAGAGTATAACCAGTTATTACAGGAAATCAATATACAAAACCAGCAAACAATGCAAATACTGCACCTATAGATAACACATAATGAAAATGAGCAACTACATAATATGTATCGTGTAGTATAATATCTAAAGACGAATTAGATAAAACAATACCTGTTAACCCACCAAGTGTAAACAAAAAAATAAATCCTAAAACCCAATATATTGAAGCACTAAAATAACAATGACTTCCATATAAAGTTATAAGTCATCTAAAAATTTTAATTCCTGTTGGAACTGCAATAATTATAGTAGCAGCAGTAAAGTATGCACGAGTATCAACATCTATTCCAACTGTAAATATATGATGAGCTCACACAATAAACCCTAAAATTCCAATAGATACTATAGCATAAATTATTCCTAAAGTTCCAAAAGCAGGTTTTCTAACAAAATTTCTTAAAATATGAGAAACTATTCCAAATCCTGGTAAAATTAAAATATATACTTCTGGATGACCAAAAAATCAAAATAAATGTTGATATAAAATAGGATCTCCCCCCCCAGCAGGATCAAAAAAACTAGTATTAAAATTTCGATCAGTTAATAATATTGTAATAGCCCCAGCTAAAACAGGTAAAGATAATAAAAGTAAAAATGCTGTAACCAACACAGATCATACAAATAACGATAAACGTTCTATTGTAATTCCAGGAGCACGTATATTAAAAATTGTAGTAATAAAATTAATAGCACCTAAAATTGAACTTATTCCTGCTAAATGTAAAGAAAAAATAGCCAAATCTACAGAAGCACCACCATGAGCAATAGGACCACTTAAAGGAGGGTATACAGTTCAACCCGTACCTACCCCACCTTCAACTATACTAGAAATTAATAATAAAATAAAAGAAGGTGGAAGTAATCAAAATGATATATTATTTATTCGAGGAAAACTTATATCAGGAGCACCAATTAATAAAGGAATTATTCAATTACCAAATCCACCAATTATTATAGGTATAACTATAAAAAAAATTATAATAAAAGCATGAGCCGTAACAATAACATTATAAAAGTGTTCATCTATCAAAACAAGAGTAGTACCTAATTCTAAACGAATTAATAATGATAATCCAGTACCAACCAGACCACATCAAATCCCAAAAATTATATATAAAGTACCAATATCTTTATGGTTTGTTGAAAAAAGTCAACGCAAGATCATAAAAAATGATTAAATAAATTAAAAGTTTATTGCAAATTGCATTCAAAAAAACATGAAAAAGTAATCCCTAATAAATTTAAAAAACAAAATATACTAAATAGAAATTTTGAATTTCACTTGTTTGTTAAAAAATAAGAATAAAAAAATTTTAAATAGAAATTTAAACTAATAATTGAACTTAAAATTAATATAACAAAAATAATATACTCAAGTGAAAATAAAGAATATAATAAAACTTTTATTTTTATTAAAAATATAATAAAAGGAGGTAATCCACTCAAAGACAACAATATTACACTAAAAGATAAATAATCTAATATATATAAACTTAAAAATATAAACATTAAAATAATTAAATATACTAATATATAACCTCAAACATACCCAAATCTTACCCCAACACACATTCAACCTGAATGTGAAATAGATGAAGATCCAATTATTGAACGAATTGATGTTTGATTATTCCCTAAAATAGATCCAATAATTGCTCTAAAAACTCCTAAAATAATAACTACAAATATTATATTATTACTTAAAACTAATATTCTTAAAAATCCTATTGGAGCAATTTTTAAAGGACCTAAAAGTATTATATTTCTAACTCATCTTAAAGAATTAACTAGTCTTGGAACTCAAAAATGTCCTGGAAAAATTCCAAGTTTTAAACTAAGACTTATTAAAAATAAATAACTAATTATATTCATTTGTTCAATATTATTAAAAAAAATAATTCCACTAATAAATATTATAACACTAGCCAATCTTTGAATTAAAAAATATTTTATTATCGATTCTTTTGAAGAAGAAAAATAATTTATCATTAATAATGGAAATAATCTAATTATTCCTACTTCTATCCCAATTCACCTAAATACTCAATCACTTGAACTTAACCTAATAATAGGACTAATTAAACAAACAAAAAAAAATAATAAATTAGAAGAGTTAATTAAACAATAAGAAAAATCTTTTATTAATCAACATCAATGATTTCCGTTCAACCGGCGATTGTTTTTAAAAAAATATAACTAAAAAATAATATGTATTATTATATTAATACGACAACCTTTTCATTTAGTAGAATTTAGTCCATGACCTATTCTTATCTCATTTAGAATTTTCTCAATACCAATTGGGTTAATTAATTATGTACGTTCATCAAACATTTCATTATTAATTCTAGGATTAATTACTACATCAATTATTTCATTTTTATGATGACGTGACGTCGTTCGAGAATCTACTTATCAAGGATTTCATAATAAATTAGTAATAAAAGGATTAAAAATTGGAATTATATTATTTATTTTATCTGAAGTTTGTTTTTTTTTTGCGTTTTTTTGAGCATATTTTCACTCAAGATTAGCACCATCTGTAGAAATTGGAGCTCATTGACCTCCAACAGGAATTTATACATTACAAGCATTTCAAGTTCCTTTATTAAATACATCAGTATTATTATTATCAGGAGTATCAATTACATGGGTTCATCATTCAATTGAAGAAGGAAATTATAAATCAGCTATACAAGGATTATTTATTACTATTATATTAGGTGTGTATTTCTTATTTCTACAATATGGAGAATATTCTGAAACTATATTTTCTATTTCAGATGGAATTTATGGTTCATGTTTTTTTATAGCAACAGGATTTCACGGTACTCATGTAGCAGTTGGAGCAACATTTTTAATTGTTTGTTTTATTCGATTGAAAAATTTTCATTTTAATAAAAACCATCATGTAGGGTTTTTAGCAGCAGCTTGATATTGACATTTCGTTGATGTAGTATGATTATTTTTATATGTAAGAATTTATTGATGAGGTTCATTTCAGAATAGCTTAACACACTAAAGCATTGATTTTGTAATTCAACGATATATTTTTTTCTGAAAAAAAAATAATTCTAATTTTAAAAAAAGAATTATAGGAAATATATGTATTATTAAAGATACATATTGAAATTTATTTATTGGGGAACTATAAAGTATATATTTTGAATAAACTCCATGATTAATGCTTGTATATAAATATATATTATATACACCTCTAAAAAAAATTATTAATCCTATTACAAAAATAAATATAACAGATAAAGATCATAATCTTGGAATAATAAATATTTCACCTAATAAATTTAATGTTGGAGGAACTGCTATATTAATAGAACATAAAAAAAATCAAAAAAAAGACAATATAGGATAAATTTGTAATAATCCTTTTATATGTATTAATCTTCGACTACGAACTTTTATATATGAGTAATAAGCAATACAAAATATAGCAGATGAACATAACCCATGCGCATATATTGTAATAATTGAACTTAAAATCCCTCATACTTGATCATTTAAAATCCCAACAATAACTAAAGCTATATGCCCGATAGAAGAATAAGCAATAAAAGCTTTTATATCAACTTGTCGTAAACATATTAACCTTGCTAATAACCCTCCTCAAATTCTTAGTCTTATAATAAAAATTAAAAAAATTGATTTATCACCTCTAATATTAAAAATATAATTTATTTGAATTAATCCATAACCTCCAAGTTTTAATAAAATTCCTGCAAGGATTATTCTTCCTGCTAAAGATGCTTCCACGTGAGCTTTTGGAAGTCATAAATGACAAGTATACATAGGTAGTTTTACTAAAAAAGCTAAATATACAAAAAAACTTATTGTTTTATAAAAATTATCATATGATATTCTTAAATATATTATAAATCTTCCTTCGTTATATGATCAATAAAGTAAAATTATTAATAAAGGTAATGATGCACAAACAGTATATAATATTATATAAGACCCTGCTTGTAAACGTTCAGGCTGATACCCTCAACTAATAATTAACAATAAAGTTGGAATAAGGGAGGCCTCAAAAAAAATATAAAATAATAAAACATTATTTACTGAAAATACAATAATTAAAATAAATAATAATGAAAGTAAACACATTATATATAAAGGTTTTTTATTTTCTGGGGTTGAAATAAAACATAACCCTACTAACAAAATTCTCAAAAAAACTAACAATAATCTAACATTATTATATAAAAAAATATAATTTATAATATTAGAAAAATATTGATTAAATCTTAATATTGAAATAAAAACTATAAACATAATAGAACAAAAAGTAACTATTCAAGAGTTAATTAAAAAAATTGCTAATATCATAAACAATATTCTAAATAATATAGAAAAAAGGAGAATTAATCCCCTTATTAAAGTTAGCAGCTTCAATATTTTTTTTCGTTTTTGTTAAAATTGGATTTTGAAAATCTAAATTGGAAGTAATCTTCCACAAAAAAATATTAAATTTATTTATTATTATATTATTTATTAGAATAATTATAGTTATTATATATTTAATATTATTTTATATAAATAATAACATAGAAAAACAATCAGCTTTTGAATGCGGATTTGAACCTTTAAGAGAAATACGCACTCCTTTTTCATTACGTTTTTTTATTTTAGTAATCTTATTTTTAATTTTTGATATTGAAATTAGATTATTATTTCCTATTATTTCTATTACAACAATTATACTATCATTATTTATAAAAACCAGACTATTTATTTTTTTAGTTATTTTATTAGTTGGTTTATTTCATGAATGAAATGAAGGAGCAATTGATTGAATATCAGTATTTTAAGATAAGCTATTTTTTAAGCTTTTGGGCTCATAACTCAAATAAGATTTTTCTCTTAAAAGACACTTTAATTTAATGAAAAAATTAATTAATGATGAACTATCATGGAATTTTTTATTTTTAATCCAGTTAGTAGCATTGAACTATTTTCAAAAGAAAAATTCAGTTCTCTTTTATTAACAGACCAATTGGGTGCCAGCAGTCGCGGTCATACCTAATGTTCAGATTTTTTTTAGATAATTTTTTTTAAAAAAGATTTTTTTATTAGTAAAATATAAAAAAATCATAACCATTTTAAAAATTTTTAAATAAAATTCTTAATAAAAACTAGGATTAGATACCCTATTATTTTAGAACTCATCTCTTTATCTAAGCACTAAAATAATTATTATTAAAACTTAAAAATTATGGCGGTAAATCAAATTTTTAGGGGAACTTACCAGATAATTGATAACCCTCAAGTGATTCAACTTTAATTAACAGCTTATATATTGCCGTTGTGATTTCTCTTAAGGAAAAATCATTAAAATAATTTAATTTTAATAACAGGTCATAGTGTAGCATATATTAAAGTCTTAAGGTGAGTTACAATATTTATTTTTTTCAAATAAAAAATCAATAACTTTTTTTAAGATGGACTTAAAAGTAATATAAAAATATATATAATATGAATTTCTTTTGATTTGTGCACAAATCGCCCGTCATTCTCCTTATTTCCTTTAAAGGAGACAAGTCGTAACATAGTAGAGGTAACTGAAGTTGTCTCTTTTTTTGAAGTGTTCCACATTATCTTTTCAAGATAAAAATGTTTTTTTACTAAAGCGATATTATTGCATTAAGTTTCGACCTTAAAATAGATTATTTCTAGTAAAAATTTTTACCGATTTATTTTCATCTTTAGATGGATGTATTAGTATATATTCTTGAATAATAACACTAATTCTATCATTATTTTATTTTAATAAAACTTTTTATTACTCATCAAATACAACACTAGTAAAATCTTTAATTCCTTTAGGTCAAGGTAATAAAAAAATTTTACCATTGGGGTTAATAATTATTAATATTTTTTTTATATTAATTAGTATAAATTTATTAGGTTTAACTCCATTTACTTACAGAATAACAAGATCATTATGATATGCTTCTTCATTAGCACTAATTATATGAATATTTTTATTAATAAGTGGTTATTTTTACTCTTTTAAAAAATCATTAGCACACTTAGTACCTAGTGGGGCACCTATAATGTTAGTACCTTTTTTAGTTATAATTGAATCAATTTCAATTCTAATTCGTCCATTAACTTTAACAGTACGTTTAATTGCTAATATTAGTGCAGGCCATATTGTTTTATCTTTAATTGCAAATGTTTTATCAACGTTAAATTTTTCAAGAATATCCTTGGTAATATTAATTTCTGTAGGTTATAATATATTTGAAGTTTTTGTTTGTTTTATTCAAGCATATATTTTTACATTACTTTTAAAACTTTATAGTAATGAACATCCTTTTAATTGAAGCATTTATTAATGCATTTAACTGTTAATTAAATTAATCACCTTTTAGTGACTTTTAAAATCCCTCAATTGAGACCAACTTCAGGATTAATGATCTTTTTAATAATTGTTATTGTATGTTGTATAATATATATTATTCTTTCTATAGAAGAAAATAAACCGCTTTTTTTTTGTGGCAGATATTATATGCAAAGATTTTAAGAGTCTTAGAAGAATTTTTTCCAATTTCCTTCAGTGTTTGGCACAAGAAAATTTGAGTTTCTTAGAGATTTTCCAAGGAAAAAATCTCAAAAAATTTTTTTTTATTTTTTAGGTTCCACAAACCCATAGTTTAATATAACTTATTTTTAAGCTCTTGCGAGATAAATTACTTGGAAGGTAATAATAATATATTATATTACAAAAAACCACCAAAATATCATTAAGATTGTTGACTTTGAAGATCAAAGGTTTAAATTAACCTAATATTTTGAGATTTATTAATCAATGAAAGATTTACAATCTTTTGTGCAGGCACTTTCAAAAAAGAAATCTTGCGCACTAATAGCTTCTACTACAATAGGTATAAATGAGTGGTTTGCACCACAAATTTCTGAACATTGCCCATAATAAACCCCAGGTCAATTTAAAAATATATTTATTGAATTTAATCGCCCAGGAACAGAATCTATTTTTATTCCAACTGAAGGGATTGTAAATGCATGCAACACATCAGCAGATGTAGTAATTACAGTAGTATTAGTATTATAGGGAAGAACAACCCGATTATCAACTTCCAACAATGAATAATCACCTAAATTTGAATCAATATTTGAAATTATATAAGAATCAAAAGATTCTAATGAGGGGATCTCATAAGATCAATATCATTGATGGCCTGTTCTTTTTATAATTATATCCGTTTTTGATTGTTCATCTAATAAATATAATAATCGTAATCTAGGAAATGCTAATCACACTAAAAGTAATGCAGGAATAATTGTTCAAATTGTTTCAAGAGTTTGAGCTTCTAGTATATTCCGTGAAGAAAACTTATTCAAAATTAATTTTAATCCTAAAAATGCAACAAAACTAAAAATACCTAATAATAGTACTATTGCATGATCATGAAACAAAATTATTTCTTCTTGAATAGGTGATGCAGGATCAAATAAAAGCTTCTGACCTCAATATCTTATTTAACAAAGATTAATATCTTTTTAGTATCTTCAGCACTATGCTTTAAATAAGCTATTTGTTAAAAACGATATTAACTTCCTTTGATTTGCAATCAAATATTTTTTATAAACTAGTTTTAAACTATATTATTACCAGTGGTGTAGTATCTTTGACTTGACAAGTCAATATTTTAATAAACTAAATAATATAAATTTTTTTTCAAAAAATTGGAATAATAATTAAACAAACAAACAAAAAAAAATACAAGAAAGTACATGGAACCGCTAATATTATATAAGGTTCTTCAATAGGGCATGCTCCTAATCAAGTTAATAAAATAAACACCGAAATTAAAACCCAATAAACTATTTGAAAAATAAAACAAAAACTACCTGAAAAAGAATATTTAAATATGCCCACAGGTAAAAAATATAAAATAAAAATTGATATTACTAAAGCAACTACTCCACCTAATTTTCTAGGAATTGAACGTAAAATTGCATAAGCAAATAAAAAATACCATTCAGGTTGAATGTGTGTTGGGGTAACTTTAAAATTTGCTATTGAAAAATTTTCAGGATCTCCAAGTGCATTTGGAAAAAAAAAGACAATAAAACAAACAAAAAAAAATACAAGAACAAACCCAACAAAATCTTTTCAAGTAAAATATGGATTAAAAGGAATTTTTCCTGAGTGATTTAAATCTCCTAAAGGATTAGTACTACCTTTTTCATGAAGAAAAATTAAATGGACAGCAGATAATGCTATAATTAAAAAAGGTAAAATAAAATGTAACCTAAAAAATCGCGTTAATGTTGGTTGACCAACTGAAAATCTACCTCAAATTCACTCAACTAAACTTGGGCCAAAATAAGGAATAGCAGATATTAAATTAGTAATTACAGTGGCCCCTCAAAAAGATATTTGCCCTCAAGGTAGTACATATCCTAGAAAAGCAGTAGCTATTCTAATTAAAAAAATTGTTACTCCAACTATTCATGTTCGTGGTTGAGTTAAATATGATTGGTAATATAATCCACGTCCAATATGAAAATAAATAAATAAAAAAAAAAATCTAGCACCATTTGCATGTAAAAAACGAAATTCTCACCCTATTGGAACATCTCGTATAATGTGAACAATAGAAAAAAAAGTATTTCTAATATCTGATGTATAATGTATTGAAAGAAAAAAACCAGTTAAAATTTGTATAATTAATAATAATCCTAAAATAGATCCTCCATTTCATCAAACAGAAATTCTTATAGGTCTAGGTAAGTTAAAAGATTCACGAATTTTTAGCAAAGTGCACAAGTGCAATAAGTATGTTATTTCCACGTAAACGTAAAAAAGATACTAATAAAGATAATCCTATTGCTGCCTCACATGCAGCAAAAGTTAATACTATTAAAAATATGTATATAGATTCATATCTACTTATTAGTGAAAACACTATAAAAACTATTCTTATTAATATTATCCCTTCAAGAATAATTAATGAATTTAAAATATATTTTTTATTAAACAGATAAGAAATAATTAAAAAAACAACAAATATTAACGATATAAAAAAAATTAAATATATTAATATATGTAAAATATTAAAAAATAATTATAATAAACATAAAAACAATATACAAATTCCAAAAGGTAAAAATGATTTTCAACATAATATTATTAATAAATCATATCGATGACGCGGGTATGCTCCACGAGCAAATAAATAAAAAGTTGAAAAAAAAACAATTGTTAATAAAAATAAAATTGAATTATTATTATATAAAAATCAAATTGCAGATATTGTAGATATAAAAATAATATTAGCATATTCTGCTAAAAATAATAATGCAAATAAACCACCACCATATTCAACATTAAATCCAGAAACTAGTTCGGATTCTCCTTCAGCAAAATCAAAAGGTGCTCGATTAGTTTCTGCTAATGTTGTTGTAAATCACACTAATAATAATGGAAATATTAAAAATATAGTTGAATAACTTGTTAAAGCTATTTCTATATTGGTTTCAAAAATTAATAAAACAGGAACAATTAAAATAAATAATATTCTTACTTCATAAGAAATTGTTTGAGCACTTGCCCGTAGTGCTCCTAAAAATGCATATTTTGAATTCGAAGTTCAACCAGCAAGTATAATACAATATACATTAATTGATGAAATACAAAGAAAAATTAACAATCTAAATCTAATAAATTTAATTCTATAAATACTAGGGTAAATTATTCAAAGAAATAAAGCTAATCTAAATCCTATAATAGGAGCAACTATAAATAATATTTTATTACTTTTTATAGGAAGAATTATTTCATTTAAAAATAATTTAATTGCATCAGCAAATGGTTGAAGAATTCCTAAAATACCAACTGATTTAGGACCTTTACGAATTTGGATATATCCTAAAATTTTTCGTTCATATAAAGTATAAAATGCAACAGCAATCAACACACATACAATAGTAAAAACTCTAGTAATTCATAACATAAATAAAAATTATTATTAATAAAATAAATGACCGAAAAAAACTATTTATATAGATAGGTCAAGAAAAAAACTTATTAGAAAAATCTCTAGAGATTTTTCTAATATGATCGATTTTTCTAAGTGATTCTAATCATCCATAATCTAAAAAATATATATTTTTTAAAAAAGGATTTAAAATTTTTCCCGAATAAATATAAAAAGGTGTTAAAAAGAATATAGTTGATCACATAAACGAGTTACTAACTGACACTACTATTCCTAATAAAATTCCCACTACTATAAAAAAATTAATTAAAAAACCTAAATAATTAGGAATAAAAACACACTCTAGAAACCAATTTTCAAGTCTTCACAAATATTTTCCTGAAATAATTGAAAAAAATGATAATATAATTATAGAAAAATAAATTCTTGAAGAATTTTTTAAAATCAAATTAATATTAGCTTTTCCTCAGACTAATCTTTTTATTATGCGAGTAGTATACATTGCAGTTATAATAGTAGCAAATGAAATTATTAACAAAGATAAAATATTTATTGACCTAAATATTATTTTCTCTAAAATTATATGTTTTGAATAAAATGCTCTTAAAAAAGGAGCCCCTATAAGACAAAATCTTCTAATATTAAAAATAATAATCCCAAATGGAGCAGAATTCGAAATTCCACCTAAAAGACGTATATCTTGAACACCAAAAGATATTAAAAGTACAGAACCAGCTGCCAAAAATAGTAATGCTTTAAAAAGTGCATGTATAAATAAATGAAATAAAGTAATATTAGTTAACCCTATACCTAAAGTAAATACTATTAATCCTAATTGTCTTAAAGTTGATAATGCAATAATTTTTTTTAAATCAAACTCATAAATGGCCGCAGTACCGCCTAATAAACAAGTAGTTGCACCTAATAATAATAATATATTACTAAGTTCAAAAGTTATAGGGATAATTATTCTTAAACGAATAATTAAAAAAATACCAGCAGTAACTAATGTTCTTGAGTGAACAAGTGCACTTACAGGTGTAGGAGCTGCTATTGCAGCAGGTAATCAACTACTAAAAGGATATTGAGCACTTTTAGTTAATCTAGCAGTTGATAAAATCATTATCAATGTTACTGCAGAAGAGCATATAGGAAAATAATAAAAGTGCCCTAAAAAAACAAAAAGAAAAAAAGAAACAACAATAAAAACATCTCCAATTCGATTAATTAATATTGTATGAAATCCAGCAATTAACGAATCTTTACTTTGGTAATAAATAATTAATGCAAATGATGTAATTCCTAATCCATCTCAACCTACTAATATAAATAATAAAGAACCAGAAAAAACTAAAAAACATATTCTTAATACAAATCTTAATAAAATTCATATAAAACGATAAAAATAAATATCTTCTTTTATGTATTCACAAGAGAATAAAAAAACTCTTCTTGAAATTATTATAACAATAGTAACAAATATAAATCTAACTTTATCAAAAACTATAGAGAATGAAAACTCACAAGTGTTAATTCTTAATAAGTGAATTTCTAAAATATATGTTATATTTTTATAAATAAATAATATTATAATTATAATTATAAAAACTATGAATCTAAACAATAAAAATGATATTTGAAATTTTTTAAACAT